GAAGAAAGGGGAGAAAGAAAAGAAGAAAACGATGTAGAAACAACTTACGAAGAAGACAAAGATAGCCCAGACTACGAGGATTTTTCTCTTTATACTCATCAAGATAATTGGGAATTGGTAAAACTTAACTTAAAAAAAGAAGAGAAAAATGAAAAAAATTCTTTTTGGTTTGAAAAACCTATTGTAACTTTTCTTTTCGATTATAAACGATGGAATCGACCGTATAGATATATAAAAAATGATCGATTTGAAAATGCTATACGGAATGAAATGTCACAATATTTTTTTTATATATGCCCAAGTGATGGAAAAAAAATAATATCTTTTACATATCCACCAAGTTTATCGACTTTTTCAGAAATGATAGAACGCAAAATTTCTTTGTACACGACAGAAAAACTATCCCACGAAGACTTGTATAATTATTGGGTTCATACCAATGAACAAAAAAAATACAACTTGAACAATGAATTGATAAGTCGAATAAAAATTCTAGAAAAAGAGAAGGGATCTCTTGCTTTAGATATGCTAGAAAAAAGGACCAGATTATGCGATGATGAGAATGAACAAGAATACTTGCCAAAAAGGTATGATCCTTTTTTGAATGGACCTTATCGAGGAACAATAAAAAAATGGGATTCACGTGCAATCATGAACGATTTAATAACTTCCACAGCGAATTCCGTAGAAATGTTTTGGATAAATAAGATTCATGGTCTCTTTCATAATGATTCTCGAGAATTAGAACATCAAAAGAATACGTTTGGCTTTAGCGGGAAATTTTTATTGAATTCGATTGGGAATTCCTTAACCTCAATCGATGAATTATCTTTTGAACACGCACGACGAATTGATTCAGAAAGTCAAGCAAAATCTTTGAAATTTATATTCGATGTAATTTCAACTGATCCAAACGATCTAACAACAATTAGAAGGAAATCTATTGGAATGGAAGAAATCAGTAAAAGGGTTTCTCGTTGGTCATACAAATTGACAAACGATTTAGAAGAAGAGGAAGAAGAAAATGAAGAAGAATCGACGGAAGATCCCGAAATTCGTTCAAGAAAAGGCAAACGCGTGGTTATTTTTACTGATAACGGTCAGAGTACTAATTCCAGTACTAGTAATAATAATACTAGTAATAATAGCACTAATGATGAAGAAGAGGAAGTGGCTTTGATACGTTACTCACAACAATCGGATTTTCGCCGGGGTATAATTAAAGGATCCATGCGTGCTCAAAGACGTAAAACAGTTATTTGGGAAATGTTTCAAGCAAATGTGCATTCTCCACTTTTTTTTGATCGCATAGACAAAATATTTTTTTTTTCGTTTTTTGATATCTCTAAAATGATTAATCACATTTTTAGAAATTGGGTAGGAGAAAACCCAAAATTGCAAATTTCTTATTTTGAGGAGGAAGAGACAAAAGAAAAGGAGAAAACAAACGAGGAGAAAGAAGAAGAAAATGAACGAATAGCAATATCAGAAGCTTGGGATACCTTTATATTTACTCAAGCAATAAGAGGTTTCATGTTAGTAACCCAATCTTTTCTTAGAAAATACGTTATATTACCCTTATTGATAATAGCTAAAAATATTGGTCGTATGTTATTATTGCAATTCCCCGAATGGTACGAGGATTTGAAGGAATGGAATAAAGAAATGCATGTTAAATGTACCTATAATGGCGTTCAATTATCAGAAACAGAATTTCCCCAAAATTGGTTAACAGACGGCATTCAGATAAAGATTCTATTTCCTTTCTGTCTGAAACCTTGGCGAAGATCTAAAGTACGATCTCATCATAGAGATAGAGATCAGAAAATAAGGAAAAAGGAGAAAAAAGACAATTTTTGTTTTTTAACAGTCTGGGGAAGGGAAGCGGAACTACCTTTTGGGTCTCCCCGAAAACGACCTTCTTTTTTTGAACCCGTTTTAAACGAACTCGAAAAAAAAACGAGAAAAGCGAAAAGGCAATTTTTTCAAGTTATAAGGGTTTTCAAAGAAAGAGGAAAAGGTTTTCTAAAAGTTTCAAAAGAAAAAACAAGAATAGTTCTAGTTATAAATCTAATAATGAAAGAACTTGAAAAAGTAAACCCCATTTTCTTATTGAAATTGAGAAAGGTAAAAGTATATGAATCGAATGAAAACGAAAAAGATTCCAATATAAATAATAAGATTATCCGAGAATCGACCATTCGAATTCGATCCGCGAATTGTGTAAATGAAAATTATTCACTCATAGAAACAAAAATGAAAGATCTTGCTAATAAGACAATCACAATTAGGACTCAAATAGAAGGAATCACAAAAGGCAATAAAAAAATAGTTCGAGCTTGTGATGATAAAAGATCGGAATCAAAGAAGGATATTTGGCAAATATTCAAAAGAAAAAATATCCGAGTAATACGTAAATCACATTATTTTATGAAATCCTTTGTTGAAAAAATATACATGGATATATTACTATGTATCATTAAGATTCCAAGGATCAATGCACAACTTTTCTTTGAATCAACAAAAAAAACTATCAACAAATCCATTTCCAACGCGGAAACAAATCAAGAAGGAATTGAGAAAACAAATCAAAATACAATGAACTTTATTTCGACTATAAAAAATCCGTTTTCTAATTTTTCTAATACTAATATTAGTAATCAAAATATTAGGAATAATAATTGTGACTTATCTTCTTTGTCTCAAGCCTATGTATTTTACAAATTATCACAAAATCAATTACTTAACAAGTATCATTTGAAATCTGTACTTCAATATCACCACACCTATCCTTTTCTTAGGGATATAATCAAGAATTATTGTACGACACGAGGAATATTTGATTCCAAATCAAGGCAAAAAAAAATCCATAAGTCTGGAATGAATAAATGGAAAAATTGGTTAAGGGGGCATTATCAATACAATTTATCTCATACCAAGTGGGATCACTTAGTACCGAAAAAATGGCGAAATAGAGTCAATCAATGTCGTACGATTCAAAAGAAAGACTCAATGAAATTAGATTTATATAAAAAAGAAAAAGACCAATTAATTCATTACACGAAACAAAATTACTATGCAGTGGACTCATCGATAAGTCAAAAAGAAAAATGGAAAAAACATTACGGATATGATCTTTTGTCATATAAATATATAAATTATGGGAATAGTAAGGACTCGTATATTTCTGGATCAACATTACAAGTAGAAGACAAAAAAATTCCATATAATTTCAATACAAATACACTGAAATCCGAATCATTTTATAGATTGATAAGTATATCTATTAGTGATTATCTAGAAAAAAGATCTATTATTGATATGGACAAAAATATGGATAGAAAATTTTTTGATTGTAGAATTCTCCATTTTTGTCTTAGAAATAATATCGATATTGAGACCTGGGCCAATACGCATACCGGCACCAAGATTCATAAAAATGCTAAAACGGAAACTCAAAATTATCAAAAATTGGAAAAAAAGGATCCTTTTTCTTTTACGATTCATCACAAAATCAACCCATCCAATCAAAAAAATATTTTTTTTGATTGGATAGGAATGAATCAAGAAAGGTTATATCATACCATATCAAATTTAGAACCTTGGTTTTTCCCAGAATTTGTACTACTTTTTGATGTGTATAAGATTAACCCGTGGATCATACCAATAAAATTACTTATTTTTCATTTATATGAAAAAAATATTTCTATATTAGCTAATCAAAAAGAATATCTTGAATTAGAAAATTCCAACCAAAAAAAAAACAAACAACAAGGTCAAGGAGATTTTGTATCAGATCTACGAAAACAAAACAAAAAGAAAAATCTTGAAGAAGATTACACGGGAGCAGACATTAAAAAAGGTAGAAAGAAAAAACAATTCAAGAGCAAGAAAGAAGAAGAACTGGATTTCTTCCTGAAAAAATATTTTCTTTTTCAATTAAGGTGGGATGATTCCTTGAATCAAAGAATGATCAATAATATCAAGGTATATTGTCTCCTACTTAGACTGATAGATCCAAGAGAAATTGCTATATCCTCAATTCAAAGAGGAGAGATGCATCTGGATGTAATGTGGATTCAGAAAGACCTAACTCTTACAGAATTGAGAAAAAGAGGAATATTTATTATCGAACCAATTCGTTTATCTATGAAAAAGGATGGAAAATCTATTATATATCAAACCATAGGTATTTCATTGGTTGATAAGAATAAGCGCCAAACTAATGGAAAATGCATAATAAAAAGCGGATATGTTGAAAAAAAGAATTTTGATGAATCCATTGCACAACACAGCAATATGCTTGTGAATAGAAACAGAAATCATTTTGATTTCCTTGTTCCCGAAAATATTCTATCTCCCAGACGTCGTAGAGAATTTCGAATTTTAATTTGTTTCAATTCCCGGAATTGGAATGTTGTGAATCGAAATCCACTATTTTGCAATCAAAACAACATAAAAAACTGGGGACAATTTTTAAACGGGGAAAAGCATCTTAATACAGATGCAAATAAATTCATTAAATTCAAATCGTTTCTTTGGCCCAATTATCGATTAGAAGATTTAGCTTGTATGAATCGTTATTGGTTTGATACCAATAACGGTAGTCATTTCAGTATGTCAAGAATACATATGTATCCACGATTCAGAATTAGTTAATAGTATATTTCCTATATATCTATCGCATGCCATATTCGGTGGATAAAAACCGAAAGATATACACATACACCATGTTACATTCTGATAAATGTATCATCCCTTTCTATCCAAATCAAATTTGTAATTTGATTTGGATAAATTTGGATAAAATTAATATAAATTTTAAGTAGTGTATATGAAGAAATCAAAATTTTTTTGTACTAGATTCAAATAACTGGAACTAACTGGTATAATAATAATAATTATTTTTCCTGATCGGTAAAATCCACAGAAAAGAAAAAAATAGAAAAATTGGTTTTTTATGGTCAAAAATTCATTCATCTTAGCTATTCGACAAGAAAAAGAAAAAAATTGCGGATCTGTTGAATTTCAAGTATTCAGTTTTACGGATAAGATACGGAGACTCACTTCACATTTGGAATTACATAAAAGAGATTTTTTATCACAAAGGGGCCTACGGAAAATTCTGGGAAAACGTCAACGGCTACTGGATTTTTTGTCAAAGAAAAATAGAGTACGTTATAAGAAATTAATTGGTCAATTAGATATTCGGGAGTCAAAAACTCGTTAATTTTAAGGTTGGTTTGCATTTTTTTCTTTAGTTATTAGTAGTTATTAAATTTTTCATTTTGATGAACTTCGTTTGATAAATTCATGGAATAATGAATTAAGGAAGAAAAGATATGACTGTACCGGCTACAAGAAAAGATCTCATGATAGTTAATATGGGTCCTCATCATCCATCAATGCATGGTGTTCTTCGACTGATCGTTACTCTTGATGGTGAAGATGTTATTGACTGTGAACCCGTATTGGGTTATTTACACAGAGGGATGGAAAAAATAGCAGAAAATCGAACAATTATACAATATTTGCCTTATGTAACACGGTGGGATTATTTAGCCACTATGTTCACAGAAGCAATAACAGTAAATGCACCAGAACGATTGGAAAGTGTTCAAGTACCTAAAAGAGCCAGTTACATTAGAGTCATTATGCTGGAATTGAGTCGTATAGCTTCTCATTTATTATGGCTTGGGCCCTTTATGGCGGATATCGGCGCACAGACTCCCTTTTTCTATATTTTCAGAGAAAGGGAATTGTTATATGATCTATTCGAAGCTGCTACGGGTATGCGAATGATGCATAATTATTTCCGTATTGGGGGGGTTGCTGCTGATCTGCCTTATGGCTGGATAGATAAATGTTTGGATTTCTGTGATTATTCTTTAACAGGAATTGCTGAATATCAAAAACTTATTACACGGAATCCCATTTTTTTGGAACGAGTTGAAGGAGTGGGCATTATTGGTGGAGAAGAAGCAATAAATTGGGGTTTATCAGGGCCGATGTTACGTGCTTCTGGAATACAATGGGATCTTCGTAAAGTTGATAGTTATGAGTGTTACAATAAATTCGATTGGGAAGTCCAATGGCAAAAAGAAGGAGATTCACTAGCTCGTTATTTAGTCCGAATCGGTGAAATGAAGGAATCTATAAAAATTATTCAACAGGCTCTAGAAGGAATTCCTGGGGGACCCTATGAAAATTTAGAAGTCCGGCGCTTTGATAGAGCAAAAAATGCCAAATGGACTAATTTTGAATATAGATTTATTACTAAAAAACTTTCACCCAATTTTGAATTGTCGAAACAAGAACTTTATGTAAGAGTAGAAGCCCCAAAAGGAGAATTAGGAATTTATTTGATAGGAGATAGTAGTGTTTTCCCCTGGAGATGGAAAATTCGCCCACCTGGTTTTGTCAATTTGCAAATTCTCCCTCAATTAGTTAAAAGAATGAAATTGGCCGATATCATGACGATACTAGGCAGTATAGATATCATTATGGGAGAAGTTGATCGTTGAAATGATAATTGATACGACAGAAGTAGAAGTACAAGCTATCCATTCTTTTTCTAGATTGGAATCCTTAAAAGAAGTTTATGGACTCATATGGATCTTTGTTCCCATTTTAACCCTTCTATTAGGAATCACAATAGGGGTCCTAGTAATTGTGTGGTTAGAAAGAGAAATATCCGCAGCAATACAACAACGTATTGGGCCTGAATATGCCGGTCCGTTGGGGATTCTTCAAGCTCTAGCAGATGGGACCAAATTACTTTTTAAAGAGGACCTACTTCCATCTAGAGGAGATATTCGTTTGTTTAGCGTGGGACCGTCTATAGCGGTCATATCAGTTCTACTAAGTTATTTAGTAATTCCTTTTGGATATCGCCTTATTTTAGCCGATCTCAGTATAGGTGTTTTTTTATGGATCTCCATTTCAAGTATTGCTCCTATTGGACTTCTTATGTCAGGATATGGATCGAACAATAAATATTCCTTTTTAGGTGGTCTACGGGCTGCTGCTCAATCTATTAGTTATGAAATACCATTAACTCTATGTGTATTATCAATATCTCTACGTGTGATTCGTTGGAACATGATTATTTTCCTTTCTCTCTAGAAATAAAGTAAGGAGGTTGAATATATTGAATGGATATTTTCATTTTTTATTCATCATTAGGGTTGATGAGTTAAACTAGATAGTTATATGAGTAAAATCAAACTGCTTAGAAATTTGCAGTAAGAAGAGAAAATCTCATTCCCTATGTACAAGAATATAAACATAAGCAGTATATAAACTGTTTACCCCAAGATTAAGATTCTTTGACTAATTCTCATATCTTGAAGCGGGTACAAAAGATCAACGTATGGGGGTTCTACTACTTTTTTATATGTATTACCATACGGGGGATCAATCAAAAATCAGTGAACAGTTAGGAACACCAAGGTACAAAAAAGATTAGTAATGGAGATAATATAAGGTATCAAAAAACGGTATTTTTATATAAAACTTTGGATAAAACGAATCATAATGGGGACTTTAAGTTGGTAGAAATGACCAAGCAGCACTTCCCCACGATTCCGATCTAGGGTATGCTCCTATTCACTGATTAAAGAAATGACTATCAAAAACGAATTAATCCTTTATTTTTTTTTTCAGAGTACCCCCCCTCTTAGAAAGAAGAACAGGAACAAAAGAAATAGAATTCCAAAATAGAATGAGAAAAATGAATAAATAATAATGCAAAAGATCTTTATTTATTATTTTCCCCATCCATATCTATACATAATATATAGAATTCTTATCATGAATTTTGAATTAATACCCAATTCTTTCTTTATAGAACATATTTATTGATATAACGAGTATTTTATTAAAAGATTAAGTTATTACCAAACAAAGAGAAATTCAAATTGTAATGGATAAGATCAATTCGGAAGCGCCTTTTCTATTTGAGCAGACGGAATTTCATTGGTCTAATTTTTGGCTTCCCGATGTATATTTACCATCCAAATAAGGATGGAGATAATATCGAGCAAGTCCTTACATTTATTTGTGGCCATAGAGGAGCCGTATGAAGCCGAGGTCTCATGTACGGTTTTGAAATAGCGATGCGAGCAGTGATGTTATTATCGACTATGATTATCTAACAGTTTAAGTACAGTTGATATAGTTGAGGCGCAGTCAAAATATGGATTTTTGGGGTGGAATCTGTGGCGTCAGCCTATTGGGTTTGTTGTTTTTCTAATTTCTTCTCTAGCAGAATGTGAAAGATTACCCTTCGATTTACCAGAAGCAGAGGAAGAATTAGTAGCAGGTTATCAAACAGAATATTCAGGTATCAAATACGCTTTATTTTACCTTGCTTCTTACCTAAATTTATTAGTTTCTTCATTATTTATAACAGTTCTTTACTTAGGTGGGTGGAATTTCTCTATTCCGTATATATCTATTCCTGAACTTTTCGGAATAAATCAAATGGATGGAGTCTTTGGAACGACAATTGGGATATTTATTACATTAGCTAAAGCTTATTTGTTTCTGTTCATTCCTATCGCAGCAAGATGGACTTTACCTAGAATGAGAATGGACCGGTTATTAAATCTTGGATGGAAATTTCTTTTACCTATTTCCCTGGGTAATCTATTATTGACAACTTCTTCCCAACTTGTTTCACTATAAATACTATAAAATAATAGAATAAGATAACGATATTCTAGATTCATAATCGATCTCAAACAAGAGAAAGAAACATCAATTTATTCACGGAGATCCACAATATGTTCCCTATGGTAACCGGGTTCATAAATTATGGTCAACAAACAATACGAGCAGCAAGGTACATTGGTCAAAGTTTCATAATTACCTTATCCCATACAAATCGTTTACCTGTAACTATTCAATATCCTTATGAAAAATCGATCACATCAGAACGTTTCCGTGGTCGAATCCACTTTGAATTTGATAAATGTATTGCTTGTGAAGTATGTGTTCGTGTATGTCCCATAGATCTACCCGTTGTTGATTGGAAATTTGAAAAAAATATTAAAAAGAAACAATTGCTTAATTATAGTATTGATTTTGGGGTCTGTATATTTTGTGGTAACTGTGTCGAGTATTGTCCAACAAACTGTTTATCAATGACTGAAGAATATGAACTTTCTACTTATGATCGTCACGAATTGAATTATAATCAAATTGCTTTGGGTCGGTTACCAATGCCAGTAATTGGAGATTACACAATTCAAACAGTTATGAATTCGACTCAAATCAAAAGAGACAAGGATAACCTCCTTGATTCAAGAACGGTTACTGATTACTAAGATTTCCTTTTGATATAAAGGATCCAAGCCCCCTTTTTTTGTTGGTCAGAAATTACAAATAATAACTATTGATTGTTGAGAATAACTCTTTGTTTTAAACTGAGAATATGGTTTAGTGATGATTTTAAAATAGAAAATTCCAACTATTCTTTTCTTTTTTCTTTTAGATAAAAATAGAAAATAGATAAAAAGGAAAGTAGGATTGGCCAATAACTTTAATAACTTTATCTATATCTACATTAATCCATATTAAGATTGAATTCAATTAGGAACTCATCATATACAAGAAAAAAAAAATAAAGGTAACACCCTTTTCTTTCCTGGACTATTTAGTAAGGTCATGAAATATTTCGACTTATTTATCTGTTATACATAATGGATTTACCTGGACCAATACACGATATACTTGTAGTATTTCTGGGATTAGTTCTTATATTAGGAGGTCTAGGAGTAGTATTATTTACCAATACAATTTATTCTGCCTTTTCATTGGGATTGGTTCTTGTTTGTATATCCTTATTCTATATTCTATCAAACTCCTATTTTGTAGCTGCCGCACAGCTCCTTATTTATGTAGGAGCCATAAATGTCTTAATCATATTTGCTGTTATGTTCATGAATGGTTCAGAATATTCGAACGATTCCTATTTTTGGACTGTTGGGGATGGAGTCACTTCACTGGTTTGTATAAGTATTCTTTTTTCACTAATTACTACTATCTTAGATACGTCATGGTACGGAATTATTTGGACTACAAGATCAAATCAGATTATAGAACAGGACCTTATTAGTAACGTTCAACAAATTGGAATTCATTTATCAACCGATTTTTATCTTCCATTTGAACTCATTTCTATAATTCTTTTAGTTTCTTTGATAGGTGCAATTACTATGGCTCGTCAATAAGAAATCCTTAGAATTAATACAATTATTAGAAATTCGAAATCCAATGAAAAAGGAAAAGTTTTTCATTTAATCTACTGCGGATACCCTCTTTTTTCTGTAATTACTCGATTATGGTCAATCAAATCGGTTGAATTGTTGTTCATATTGAAATGAATCGAGATTCATGAGGAGTTAGCCAATGATGTTTGAACATATACTTTTTTTGAGCGTCTACTTATTTTCTATCGGTATCTATGGATTGATCACAAGTCGAAACATGGTTAGAGCACTTATGTGTCTTGAGCTTATACTAAATTCGGTTAATATAAATCTCGTAACATTTTCTAATATATTTGATAGTCGCCAATTAAAAGGAGACATTTTCTCAATCTTTGTTATAGCCATTGCGGCTGCGGAAGCAGCTATTGGGCTAGCTATTGTTTCGTCCATTTATCGTAACAGAAAATCAACTCGTATCAATCAATCAAATTTGTTGAATAATTAGTCATAACTATCATATAAATATAAATAAAGACATAAATAATATAATAAAATAATATAAATAAAATATAGATATAAATTATTTCATTTTTTATTCTTTATTTTTATAGTAATATGTATAGTAATATATTTTTATATTACTATTGAAATATTGATGATCTGTTGGCCAATGTCAATGTGAAGTCATATGTGTGACTTGTATAATCATGGTTGTTGAAACGGAAATCAAAGTCTCTTGGTCCTTTCTCATGAACAGATTTAGAAATATATTGATTTTTAACATTAGATTTTTTTGATAAACCATTGATTCGTCTGGTGTCTACAATACAATATAAATATATAATTCATTTCCTCCTGATTTTACTTATTTTACTTTACCAGATCGAAAATTTTTTATGTTCAAAACTGGAATTTATAGACCCAATGTCACATTCAGTAAAAATTTATGATACATGTATAGGGTGTACTCAATGTGTACGAGCCTGCCCCACAGATGTATTGGAAATGATACCTTGGGACGGATGTAAAGCTAAGCAAATTGCTTCCGCGCCAAGAACCGAGGACTGTGTAGGTTGTAAGAGATGTGAATCCGCCTGTCCAACAGATTTTTTGAGTGTCCGCGTTTATTTATGGCATGAAACAACTCGCAGCATGGGTCTATCTTATTGATACGTTATAAAAAACTCCACTTGAATCATTTGATTCCTTTTTACCGACAAAAACCCGTACTCGAGAAAATATATTATTCCGAGCACGGGTTTTTTGGTCAAAATGCATCTTGTCTTTATCACGAGTTATTTCCCTTGGTTAACACTACTTGTAGTTTTGCCAATATTCGCGGGTTCTTCAATTTTCTTTCTTCCTCATAGGGGGAATAAGGTATTTAGGTGGTATACTTTATGTATATGCTTATTAGAGCTCCTTCTAACAACCCATGTGTTCTGTTATCATTTCCAATTGGATGATCCATTGATTCAATTGGAGGAGGATTTTAAATGGATAAATATTTTTGATTTTCACTGGAGACTGGGAATCGATGGACTTTCCATAGGACCTATTTTACTGACAGGATTTATCACTACTTTAGCCACTTTAGCAGCTTGGCCTGTTACTCGAAATTCGCAATTGTTCTATTTCCTGATGTTAGCAATGTACAGTGGTCAAATAGGATTATTTTCTTCTCGAGACCTTTTACTTTTTTTTCTCATGTGGGAGTTAGAATTAATTCCTGTTTACTTACTTTTATCCATGTGGGGAGGAAAGAAACGTTTGTACTCAGCTACAAAGTTTATTTTGTACACTGCAGGGGGTTCCATTTTTCTTTTAATAGGAGTTCTAGGTATGGGTTTATATGGTTCCAATGAACCGATATTGGATTTTGAAAGATTAGCTAATCAGTCATATCCTGTGACATTAGAAATAATATTATATTTGGGCTTCCTTATTGCTTATGCTGTCAAATCGCCGATTATACCCCTACATACATGGCTACCAGATACCCATGGGGAAGCGCATTACAGTACATGTATGCTTCTAGCTGGAATCTTATTAAAAATGGGGGCATATGGATTGATTCGGATCAATATGGAATTATTACCGCACGCCCACTCTATATTTTCTCCCTGGTTGGTGATAATAGGGACAATACAAATAATCTATGCAGCTTCAACCTCTCTTGGTCAACGCAATTTAAAAAAGAGAATAGCCTATTCTTCTGTATCTCACATGGGTTTCATAATTATAGGAATTGGTTCTATAACCGACATGGGACTCAACGGAGCCATTTTACAAATACTCTCTCATGGATTTATTGGTGCTGCACTTTTTTTCTTGGTAGGAACAAGTTGTGATAGAATACGTCTTGTTTATCTCGACGAAATGGGGGGGATATCCATCCCAATGCCAAAAATATTTACCATGTTTAGTAGTTTCTCGATGGCTTCTCTTGCATTGCCAGGAATGAGTGGTTTTGTTGCAGAATTAGTAGTATTTTTTGGAATAATTACCAGTCCAAAATATCTTTTAATGCCCAAAATACTAATTACCTTTGTAATGGCAATTGGAATGATATTAACTCCTATTTATTTATTATCTATGTTACGTCAGATGTTTTATGGATACAAACTATTCAATGTTCCAAACTCCAATTTTGTGGATTCTGGACCACGAGAACTATTTGTTTCAATCTGTATCTTTTTACCCGTAATAGGGATTGGTATTTATCCTGATTTTGTTCTTTCGCTATCAGTTGACAAGGTACAAGCTATCCTATCTAATTATTTTCATAGATAGTTTTCATTAATTAGATAGAAAACAAAGTCTTAGAATTTTGAATTTGAAGATTTTTGAGCTGTACAACACAAAAAAATAAAGTTAATTAGAATTATAAAATTCTAATAAGATATATTCCGAGTTTTTGAGAACCATTTGAATGATTCCTTCATTCAAATGGTTCTCAAAAACCTGCGCAAACTTTAGATTACGTATAGTACGGGGGTCTTATGTATTCCTCATGGAATTTATTCAATTAGATGTTAATGTGAATGAACCATAACTATGTAGACCTATTCCTAATAGATTGATCCCAAAATAGCATATCCAAATTATAAGAAATCCTATAGACGCTACAAGTGACGAATTCGTACCTTGCAAACTTTGATTTGTTCTAGTATGTGAATAAATCGCGAATATGGTCCAAGTAATAAATGCCCAAGTTTCTTTGGGGTCCCAATTCCAATAAGATCCCCATGCCTCGTTAGCCCATACTGCTCCAGAAAGAATACCTATGGTTAAAAAGGTAAACCCTAAACTAATGACACGATAACTCCAATAATCCAAACGCCGAGTTAATTGATATTTGTAATAATTTCGAAATGGAACAAAAGAATGAAAATTAAAAACATTTTTTTTTTTGTTCAAGTATTCGATTTTGTCAAAGAAAAATGACTTAATCTTAATTAAGAAAATTTTTCTTTGACAAAAAATATCGACGTTTTTACGAAATGTAATGACTAGAAAAGCGACTGATAATAACGACCCACATAAAAGAGCTGCATAGCTCAATAACATCATACTTACGTGCATCATTAACCACTGAGATTGTAGAGCAGGTACTAATCTTGACGATTGATGCATTTCACTTGAAAGACCCGATGTGGCGAAACCTTGGGTAAAAATGGCACTTGGGGCGGTTATTGCGCTTAAATCATTTTTATGATTCCATATCTTGGAAATTATATGAATAATGGAAAAACTCCACGAAAGGAAGATTAAAGACTCGTATAAATTACTTAATGGAAAATGTCTCGAAGAAATCCAACGAGTAACTAATAATCCTGTTATAGAAAAAAAAGTAACTATCATTCCTTTTTCCGACGAATCACGCAACCCTATGATTTCGTGTACTAATAGGGTCATCAAATGAATCGTAATCACAATTGAAATGATCGAAAAAGAGAGATGAGTTAATATATGTTCTAAAGTCACAAATATCATACATAAAAAAGGTCCCATTACAGAATGGAAATCGGGAATTAAATACATTATAGGATCCATTGTATCTTTTTTACAGTATGCCGCCACTCGGACTCGAACCGAGATGCTCTAGCACTGCTTCCTAAGAGCAGCGTGTCTACCGATTTCACCATAGCGGCTTACTTGAAATAATAATAATCAATTCATGTTGAATCGTCTAGATCTAGATTCAAGGATTCAATATAGTTTAGGAAATATTAGAACTGATAAATAAGAGCTCTTTTAAATTCATCTTTGAATTTTCAATAATTTTTACTTAGGTTAGTATCATCGTAGGTTCAGTTTTAAGAATCAACCTTTACGTATTATCTGTATATTAAGTTCTCCCGGAACACTTGTAACTTGAAATACAAATTTTGTTTTCAGTCGAAACAGAAACTAAGAATTGTGAATTGTCCTCTTTTTATATTTTTTATTTATTTTGAATTGAATACACGAAATCAGATAAATGAAAAACAAATTGTCAAAGAGATTTTTTTTCTAAACGAACAAAAAAAAAATAAATAGGATTTCATATGTATCACAATTCAATTACAAAATTGAAGTAATTTTTCTAACAATTTTGATACTTTTCTTAGTATCATTAAGTATTAATTAATTAATTTAAATATATTTAAATATGTAATATAAAATTAATATAATACTTTTTGTTGTTTGTTGTATACATAATTTCTAAATAAAATTATGATAATATTTATGAAACCAACTTGGTCTTGAGTTAGGCATATAATAAAACAAAAGAGTTTCAGCATCCATCACAATTTTCTTTTCACAACGGAAAAATAGAATGAACAAAGATTTTTCCATTGTGAAAAGAAAATGAATAGGAAAAAAACATCTCACGAATTAATAAATAGATTCTAATAAAAACTAGAATGAAAAAAAGATAATGATACTTAGAACCGACAGATAGAGAAATTCTTATTCTACATATAATAGCAGCTAGTTCTAACTAATATTGTATTGAGTTCAATACATCAATACATTTAGTTAAAGGAAATTATTCATATTCCAAAATTGGAAATTCTTCTAGCCATGGAAATTCCGATTATTCCAAGATTTTCTTATTTGTTTGTCGCACAAAAAAACTTTTTGAATCTCCAGTAGAAACTGACTTTGCTAAAGAAAAAGCTTTTATTGCAGCTAAATATCCTTTTTTCTTCCAAATATTTCTACGAATACGTTTTTTTGATATAGAAGTACGTTTTTTTGGAACTGCCATTCAAAAAAAAAAAAGAGTTACTAATTTTTATTGTTGTATGTGAAAGACATGTATTGCTCAAAATAGATCGTTCTTTTTAGTCATTTTCTATACTTAACTTAATTTCGTCGATAATAGTTTTTTCATAACATACAATACAAATATATTATTTATATATTTATATATAAATATATGTATAACATGCATGTCACATATATAACAATGTCACATATTAACACACTAGGCAAAAAAATAGAAGAAAGGGGGGGGGAAATTCGAAAAGGAATTTTTATGATTATTAGTTTGGAATTGAATAAGCTCATATTGCCGTGTCTATAATTGAAATTCAAACTTAAACTACAATTAGTGGTTAATATGTTAAACAAGACATTCTATTACCTAAGAAGGAGAACCTCAATTTTTAGTTTTTTTTTTCAGTTCTATACGAAATAAAGAGTATTATAATATTTCTGATACTTTCTTATTGGATTGGAATCCAATCAATTAGTTCCGCAATGGGTTAGGTAATTACTACAAATAAAATCACTAGAATAACTAGGTCTTTTTTTTTTTAGTTGATTTATTGAGGCATACTATGATTTATATTCTACTGTTTTGGTATGATTGTTTTTACTTACTATACTATAGTATATGATATGATTAGTATATGATATGATTACATATTGCCAGAATAGGATGGTAGTATAGTCGTAGAATGATTCAAAATCTCATATTTCCCATTTTTTTTTATGGAACATACATATAAATATGCATGGATAATACCCTTTCTTCCATTTCCAGTTACTATGTTAATAGGCTTTGGACTTCTGCTTATTCCGACAGCAACAAAAAATATTCGTCGTATGTGGGCTTTTCCGAGTGTTTTGATGCTAAGTATAGCTATGGCATTTTCGGCCAATCTATCCATTCAGCAAATAAATGGAAATTTTATCTATCAATATCTATGGTCTTGGACCGTCAATAATGATTTTTCTTTAGAGTTCGGACACTTGATCGATCCACTTACTTCTATTATGTCAATATTAATTACTACTGTTGGAATCATGGTTCTTATTTATAGTGACAATTATATGTCTCACGATCAAGGATATTTGAGATTTTTTGCCTATATGAGTTTTTTCAATAGTTCTATGTTAGGATTAGTTACTAGTTCCAATTTGATACAAATTTATATTTTTTGGGAACTTGTAGGAATGTGTTCCTATTTATTAATAGGTTTTTGGTTCACACGACCGAGTGCGGCAAGTGCTTGCCAAAAAGCTTTTGTAACCAATTGTATAGGGGATTTTGGTTTATTATTAGGAATTTTAGGACTTTATTGGATAACTGGTAGTTTAGAATTTCGGGATTTGTTCGAAATAGTTAATAACTTGGTTCATCATAATGGAGTAAATTCCTTATTTGCTACTCTGTGTGCTTCTTTTTTATTCGTTGGTGCAGTTGCTAAATCCGCACAATTCCCCCTTCACATATGGTTACCTGATGCTATGGAAGGACCCACTCCCATTTCTGCTCTTATACATGCTGCTACTATGGTAGCAGCGGGAATTTTTCTTGTAGCTCGGCTTCTTCCTCTTTTCATAGTTATACCTTCCATAATGAATATCATTTCTTCAATAGGCGTAATAACAGTACTATTAGGAGCTACTTTGGCTCTTGCTCAAAGAGACATTAAAAGAAGTTTAGCTTACTCGACAATGTCTCAATTGGGTTATATTATGTTAGCTCTGGGTATAGGTTCTTATCGAGCCGCTTTATTCCATTTGATCACTCATGCCTATTCGAAAGCTTTATTGTTTTTGGGATCCGGATCAATTATTCATTCAATGGAACCCGTTGTTGGATATTCACCAGATAAAAGTCAAAATATGGTTCTTATGGGCGGTTTAACAAAATATGTTCCAATTACAAGAATTACCTTTTTATTAGGTACACTCTCCCTTTGTGGTATTCCGCCTCTTGCTTGTTTTTGGTCCAAAGATGAAATTCTTAATGATAGTTGGTTGTATTCACCAACTTTCGCAATAAT